GCCAACGTAGCTTAATTAAAGCATAACACTGAAGATGTTAAGATGGACCCTAGAAAGTCTCGTTAGCACAAAAGCTTGGTCCTGACTTTTCTGTCAGCTTTGGTTAGACTTATACATGCAAGTATCCGCACCCCTGTGAGAATGCCCTACACACTCCCAAACGGAGTAAAGGAGCAGGTATTAGGCACGACCACAAGTCAGCCCATGACGCCTTGTTTAGCCACACCCTCAAGGGAACTCAGCAGTAATAAACATTAAGCAACAAGTGCAAACTTGACTTAATTAAGACCAATTAGGGCCGGTAAAACTCGTGCCAGCCACCGCGGTTATACGAGGGGCCCAAGTTGACGGACACCGGCATAAAATGTGGTAAGTACTAAAATATACTAAAGCCGAACACCTTCAAGACTGTTATAAGTTTTCGAAAATAGGAAGCCTACCCACGAAAGTGCTTTAAATTATATGATCCACGAAAGCTAGGATACAAACTGGGATTAGATACCCCACTATGCCTAGCCGTAAACATAAGTGAAATCTTTCACCCGCTTGCCCGGGAACTACGAGCATAAGCTTAAAACCCAAAGGACCTGGCGGTGCTTTAGACCCCCCTAGAGGAGCCTGTTCTATAACCGATAATCCCCGTTAAACCTCACCCTCCCTTGTTCTCCCCGCCTATATACCGCCGTCGTCAGCTCACCCTATGAAGGGTAAATAGTGGGCTCAATTGGTAAAACCTAAAACGTCAGGTCGAGGTGTAGCGTACGAGAGGGGAAGAAATGGGCTACATTTACTGGTTCAGTAAACACGGACAATGCTCTGAAACAAGCATTAGAAGGAGGATTTAGCAGTAAGGGGGGAATAGAGTGCCCCCCTGAAATTGGCCCTGAAGCGCGCACACACCGCCCGTCGCCCTCCCCGAAAAATTAAAAAAATATTAAATAAACAATTACCCAAATAAAGAGGAGGCAAGTCGTAACATGGTAAGTGTACCGGAAGGTGCACTTGGAAAAATCAGAGCGTGGCTAAAGTAGAATAGCATCTCCCTTACACCGAGAAGGTCCCCGTGCAAATCGGGTCGCACTGAAAACCGAACAACTAGCCCACCCCCTAAGAATCAACAAACAATGTTAATAACCCCTAATATACTAACACGAACCAATAAAACATTCTTCCCCCCTAGTATGGGCGACAGAAAAGGACACCTGGCGCTATAGAAAAAGTACCGCAAGGGAAAGCTGAAAGAGAAATGAAACAACCCATAAAAGACCATAAAAGCAGAGATAAATACTCGTACCTTTCGCATCATGATTTAGCTAGAAATAATCAAGCAAAGAGCCCTATAGTTTGATACCCCGAAACTGAGCGAGCTACTCCAGGACAGCCTATTGCAGGGCAAACCCGTCTCTGTGGCAAAAGAGTGGGAAGATCTTCGAGTAGAGGTGAAAAACCTACCGAGCACAGTTATAGCTGGTTGCCTACAAAATGAATAGAAGTTCAGCCTTTTAGCCTCTTAAATCAAGAAAGTTTATACCCTAAGTGATTACTGAGAAGGTTAAGGAGTTATTCAAGGGGGGACAGCCCCCTTGAAAAAAGACACAGCTTTATGTGGAAGGCTAAAGATCATAGTTATAAAAGGCAAAATACCTAAGTGGGCCTAAAAGCAGCCACCTGACAGAAAGCGTTAAAGCTCAAGTACCAGCCCATCCATAATACCGACCACCCATCTTATGCCCCCACCGTACAGCTAGTAGGCCCTTCCATGCACCCATGGAAGTGATTCTGCTAATATGAGTAATAAGAGGGCTTGACCCTCTCCTCTCACCTGTTTATATCAGAACGGACCCCCCACTGAAAATTAACGCTCCCAAACAAAGAGGGAAATGGGTTAATCATCATAAACGGGAAAACCCCCCAAACATAAAGCGTTAACCCCACACAGGTGTGTTCAAGGAAAGACTAAAAGAAAAAGAAGGAACTCGGCAAACACCGGCCTCGCCTGTTTACCAAAAACATCGCCTCTTGCAACAACATAGTATAAGAGGTCCTGCCTGCCCTGTGACCCTCGGGTTTAACGGCCGCGGTATCCTGACCGTGCAAAGGTAGCGTAATCACTTGTCTTTTAAATGGAGACCTGTATGAATGGCAAGACGAGGGCTAAACTGTCTCCTTTTTCCAGTCAATGAAATTGATCTCCCCGTGCAGAAGCGGGGATAATTACATAAGACGAGAAGACCCCATGGAGCTTCAGACAAAAAGCAGACCATATCATAGTACCCCCTCTAAAGGAAACAACATTATGGCCCCTGCTCTTATGTCTTTGGTTGGGGCGACCGCGGGGAAACAAAAAACCCCCATGTAGAACAGGAGTACTTCTCCTTAAGACAAGAGCCACAGCTCTAACAAGCAGTAATACTGACCTTCAAGATCCGGCATGACAGCCGATCAACGGACCAAGTTACCCTGGGATAACAGCGCAATCCTCTTTTAGAGCCCATATCGACAAGAGGGTTTACGACCTCGATGTTGGATCAGGACATCCTAATGGTGCAGCCGCTATTAAGGGTTCGTTTGTTCAACGATTAAAGTCCTACGTGATCTGAGTTCAGACCGGAGAAATCCAGGTCAGTTTCTATCTATGACTGCTCTTTTCTAGTACGAAAGGACCGAAAAGAGGGGGCCCATGCTTAAGGTAAGCCTCTTTCTGACCTAATTGAAGCCAACTTAATTAGACAAAAGAACACAACACTACACTTCCTAAGAGAAAGGAATGTTAAGGTGGCAGAATACGGATATGCAAAAGATCTAAGATCTTTCCCATGGAGGCTCAAATCCTCCCCTTAACTATGATCTCGGCTATTCTCACGCACATTATTAACCCCCTGGCCTATATCGTTCCGGTACTTCTCGCTGTAGCTTTCTTAACACTTCTTGAACGAAAAGTTTTAGGCTACATGCAACTACGAAAAGGACCAAACATTGTAGGACCATATGGACTACTCCAACCCATCGCAGATGGTGTTAAACTATTTATTAAGGAGCCAGTACGACCATCAACTGCTTCACCCCTCCTTTTTATTTTTGCCCCAGTACTAGCACTGACCCTTGCCCTCACCCTTTGAGCACCCCTCCCCCTGCCCTACCCCGTCACAGACTTAAACCTTACCATCCTTTTTATACTAGCACTTTCGAGCTTGGCAGTATACTCCATTCTAGGATCAGGCTGAGCTTCCAACTCAAAATATGCCCTTATTGGCGCTCTTCGGGCCGTAGCTCAAACAATCTCCTATGAGGTTAGCCTCGGCTTAATTATCTTAAGCACAGTTATTTTTACAGGGGGCTTTACACTTCAGACATTTAACATTGCACAAGAAAGCATTTGACTTTTACTCCCAGCTTGACCTCTCGCTGCAATATGATACATTTCAACCCTAGCGGAAACCAACCGTGCCCCCTTTGATTTGACAGAGGGGGAATCCGAACTAGTCTCCGGATTTAATGTGGAGTATGCCGGTGGCCCATTTGCCCTATTTTTCCTAGCGGAGTATGCTAATATCCTGCTCATAAACACACTATCGGCCGCCCTCTTTATAGGGGCCTCCCACTTCCCCCACTTCCCAGAGCTGACCTCAGTTAACCTTATAATCAAAGCATCACTACTATCAGTTCTATTCCTCTGAGTTCGGGCCTCCTACCCCCGCTTTCGTTATGATCAACTTATACATCTTATCTGAAAAAACTTCCTACCCCTTACGCTGGCCCTGGTTGTTTGACATTTATCTCTCCCACTAGCCCTTGCAGGGCTCCCCCCGCAACTCTAGAGTGGAGCCGTGCCTGAAGTATAGGACCACTTTGATAGAGTGAAAAATGGAGGTTAGAGTCCTCCCGCCTCCTTAGAAAGAAGGGATTTGAACCCTACCTGAAGAGATCAAAACTCTTAGTGCTTCCACTACACCACTTCCTAGTAAAGTCCGCTAAATAAGCTTTTGGGCCCATACCCCAAACATGATGGTTAAACCCCCTCCTTTGCTAATGAACCCCAGCATTATTCCTCTTTTTTTCCTCGGTATTGTACTAGGCACTGGACTAGTAGCTTCCAGCTCCCACTTGCTCCTCGCATGAATAGGCCTGGAAATTAATACATTGGCAATTATTCCCCTGATGATTCAGAACCGCCACCCCCGTGCAGTTGAGGCCACCACCAAATACTTCATCACCCAAGCAACCGCGGCTGCTGTTCTTCTAGCTGCCGCAACTGCCAATGCCTGACTAACAGGCCAGTGAAACATTTATGAACAAGCACACGAAATTCCAACCCTAATAATCATTTCCGCCCTAGCACTCAAGCTTGGCCTGGCACCCCTCCATCTATGACTCCCTGAAGTTCTTCAAGGCCTCGATTTAAACACCGGCCTGCTACTGTCAACATGACAAAAATTGGCCCCCTTCCTAATTTTAACCCAAATACCCCTCAATGACAATAGCCTCCTAATTGTCCTAGGACTATCTTCCACCCTAGTGGGGGGCTGAGGTGGGCTGAACCAAACCCAACTCCGTAAAATTATAGCCTACTCATCAACAGCACATCTTGGATGAATAATCCTCATTGTGAAATACGCCCCCGCCCTAACAATGTTTACCCTTGTTGTTTACTGAGTAATGACATCATCAGCATTCCTAACATTCAAATTTAACAAAGCATATACAATTAATGCCCTAGGACTATCATGAGCTGACTCCCCCCTAATAACAAGCATAGTACCCCTCATTCTTTTTTCATTAGCGGGCCTGCCCCCAATAACAGGGTTCGCCCCCAAAATACTTATTCTGCAAGAGCTAACTAAGCAGGACCTCGGAACAACGGCACTACTGACTGCTTTAACTGCACTTCTTGGTCTTTACTTCTACCTCCGGCTTTCGCATGCAATCGCACTAACTCTTTACCCCAATAACCTAACTGGTATCCCCCGATGACGCCTGCACAACTGTGGGCCCACTGCCTTGCTAGTTATATTAACTTTTTCCGCCGTACTTCTTCTTCCCCTCACACCATCAATCACAGCCCTTTTCACCCCCTAAGGGACTTAGGTTAACACTAGACCAAAGGCCCTTCAAAGCCTTAAGCGGGGGTGAAAATCCCCCAGACCCTGAATAAGATTGACAGGAACACTAACCCACATCTTCTGCGTGCAAAGCAGACACTTTAATTAAGCTACAACCTTTTTCTAGACAGGAAGGCCTCGATCCTACAAACTCTTAGTTAACAGCTAAGCGCCCAAACCAGGCGGGCATCCGCCTACTCTTACCCCGCCTGCCGAGGCAGGGCCGGGGAAAGACCCGGCAGGCGGGTAACCTGCTACTTGGGATTTGCAAGCCCACGTGTGGAACACCTCAGAGCTTGGTAAAAAGAGGACTTTAAACCTCTGTTCATGGGGCTACAATCCACCACTTATCTCTCAGTCATTTTACCTGTGGCAATTACACGTTGATTTTTCTCGACAAACCATAAAGACATTGGCACCCTCTATCTTGTATTTGGTGCCTGAGCCGGAATAGTAGGCACAGCTCTAAGCCTTTTAATTCGGGCTGAACTGAGCCAGCCTGGGGCTCTTTTAGGGGATGACCAGATTAACAATGTCATCGTGACAGCACATGCATTTGTAATAATTTTCTTTATAGTAATACCAATCATAATTGGAGGGTTTGGGAACTGACTAATCCCCCTAATGATTGGTGCCCCTGATATAGCCTTTCCCCGAATAAACAACATAAGCTTTTGACTCTTACCACCATCTTTTCTACTTCTACTTGCATCCTCTGGCGTTGAAGCTGGAGCTGGTACCGGGTGGACTGTTTACCCACCGCTTGCTAGCAACCTAGCACACGCTGGGGCATCTGTAGACCTAACTATTTTCTCCCTCCACCTAGCAGGTATTTCGTCCATCCTAGGTGCTATCAATTTTATTACCACTATTCTAAATATGAAGCCCCCAGCAATTTCTCAATACCAGACGCCCCTATTTGTATGAGCAGTACTAATTACAGCCGTGCTTCTTCTTCTATCACTCCCTGTGCTTGCCGCCGGCATCACTATGCTTCTAACAGATCGCAACCTAAACACATCCTTCTTTGACCCTGCAGGGGGTGGTGACCCGATTCTTTACCAACACCTTTTCTGATTTTTTGGCCATCCAGAAGTCTACATTCTTATTCTCCCCGGCTTCGGAATAATTTCGCATATTGTCGCCTACTATGCCGGTAAAAAAGAACCCTTTGGGTACATGGGTGTAGTTTGAGCAATGATGGCCATCGGCCTTTTAGGCTTTATTGTTTGAGCACATCATATGTTCACCGTAGGAATGGACGTTGACACACGGGCATACTTCACCTCCGCAACAATAATTATTGCCATCCCTACAGGTGTAAAAGTCTTTAGCTGACTAGCCACTCTGCATGGAGGCTCAATCAAATGAGAAACCCCCCTACTATGATCACTGGGGTTCATCTTCCTTTTTACAGTCGGGGGTTTAACCGGAATTGTTCTAGCTAATTCATCCCTAGACATTACGCTGCACGATACTTATTATGTAGTCGCCCACTTCCACTACGTACTCTCTATGGGTGCTGTATTTGCAATCATAGCAGGCTTTGTACACTGATCCCCCCTCCTTACCGGATACACCCTACACAACACCTGATCAAAAGCACACTTCGGAGTAATATTCCTCGGGGTGAACTTAACATTCTTCCCACAACATTTCCTTGGGCTGGCTGGAATGCCCCGCCGATACTCCGACTACCCGGACGCCTACACCCTTTGAAACACGGTTTCTTCTCTAGGCTCCCTAATCTCACTAATTGCGGTAATTATGCTCCTATTTATTATTTGAGAAGCTTTTGCCGCTAAACGTGTGGTTGTGTCAGTACCTTTAACTACTACGAACATCGAATGACTTCACGGCTGCCCACCCCCCTACCACACATTTGAGGAGCCTGCATTTGTTCAAGTACAACAACGATACTCAACGAGAAAGGAAGGAGTCGAACCCCCATTAACTGGTTTCAAGCCAGCCGCATAACCGCTCTGCCACTTTCTTAATAAGATACTAGTATAGTCATAATACACTGCTTTGTCAGGGCAGAACCGTGGGTTAAACCCCCACGTATCTTTCTATGGCATACCCCTCACAACTTGGATTCCAAGACGCAGCATCCCCCGTAATAGAAGAACTTCTTCATTTCCACGACCACGCCCTTATAATCGTGCTCCTTATTAGCATTCTTGTCCTCTACATTATCACAACAACAGTCACAACTAAACTTACCAATATGTATATTCTTGATTCCCAAGAAATCGAAATTATTTGAACTGTCCTCCCAGCCGTTATTCTCCTCCTAATTGCCCTCCCCTCTCTACGCATTCTTTACCTGATGGACGAAATTAACAGCCCCCACTTAACTGTAAAAGCCATCGGACACCAATGATACTGAAGCTACGAATACACAGACTACCAAGAAGTGGCCTTTGACTCCTACATGGTACCGACCCAGGACTTAACTCCCGGCCAATTCCGCCTCCTTGAAGTAGACCACCGAATGGTTACCCCAGCAGAAGCCCCCGTACGAATACTTATTACTGCAGAAGATGTTCTCCACTCATGAGCAGTGCCAGCCCTGGGAGTAAAAATGGACGCAGTCCCCGGCCGCTTGAACCAAGCGCGTTTCATTGCCTCCCGCCCAGGTGTTTACTACGGCCAATGCTCTGAGATTTGTGGAGCAAACCACAGCTTTATACCAATTGTAATCGAAGCAGTGCCATTAAATTTCTTTCAAGATTGACTAACCCTTGTACTCGAAGACGCCTCGCTATAGAAGCTAAACAGGACGATAGCGTCAGCCTTTTAAGCTGAAGAATGGTGCCCTCCAAACACCCTTAGCGACATGCCCCAGCTAAACCCATCCCCCTGGTTCCTAATCCTTATCTTCTCCTGACTGGTCCTGCTTGTTCTTGTAGTACCTAAAGTTATGAAATTTATTTATCCAAACGAGGCAACGTCCCAAAGCGCAGAAACCTCTAAATCTAACAACTGAACTTGACCATGACAGTAAGCCTCTTCGACCAATTTATAAGCCCCACCTTTTTAGGCATTCACCTCATTGCTATTGCTCTTCTTGCAGCATGATACCTAGTACCCACCCCAACTCAACGATGAATAAACAACCGAGTCTTATCACTCCAAAGCCTATTTATTAATCGCTTCGCATCACAACTACTCACCCCCATTAATGTTGGGGGTCACAAGTGGGCTCTTATCCTTTGTGCACTAATGCTTTATATTATTTTTCTTAATACACTTGGACTTCTACCATATACGTTTACTCCTACCACACAGTTGTCTTTAAACCTCGGCCTTGCTGTACCAATGTGACTCTCCACAGTATTAATTGGCTTCCGAAACCAACCAACAGCAGCCCTTGGCCACCTTCTACCAGAGGTAACCCCCACACTTCTTATCCCAGTTCTAATTATTATCGAAACAATTAGCCTATTCATTCGCCCCCTAGCCCTTGGAGTACGGCTTACTGCTAACTTAACAGCCGGCCACCTACTCATTCAACTCATTTCATTAGCTGTCTATACATTGCTTCTATCCATACCTGTGGTTGCGCTTCTTACATCAGTAGTGCTCCTGCTCCTTACCATCTTAGAGATTGCAGTTGCCATGATTCAAGCATACGTCTTCATTCTTCTAATTAGCCTCTATCTTCAAGAAAACGTCTAATGGCCCGCCAAGCACACGCATTTCACATAGTAGACCTTAGCCCCTGACCTCCCACAGGAGCAGTTGCCGCGCTCTTAATAACTTCCGGCCTCGCCCGATGATTCCATTACAACACAACCACCCTAATAGTCCTTGGCACTATTTTACTACTTCTTACAATGTATCAATGATGACGCGACATTATCCGGGAAGGAACCTTCCAAGGACACCACACCCCTCCCGTTCAAAAGGGGCTTCGGTACGGGATAATTTTATTTATTACATCAGAGGTTTTCTTCTTCCTTGGCTTCTTCTGGGCCTTTTTCCACTCAAGCCTTGCACCATCCCCAGAAATTGGAGGCTGCTGACCCTCCTCGGGCATCATCCCCTTAGACCCATTTAGCGTCCCCCTCCTTAATACTGCTGTTCTTCTTGCCTCAGGGGTAACAGTAACATGAGCCCACCACAGCATCATGGAAGGAAAGCGGGTCCAAGCTATTCAAAGCCTGGCTTTAACTATTCTGCTAGGCGGATACTTTACATTCTTACAGGGTATGGAGTACTGCGAAGCCCCCTTTACAATTGCCGACAGTGTTTATGGAGCCACCTTCTTTGTGGCTACTGGCTTCCACGGACTACATGTAATTATCGGAACCACTTTCTTAGCAATCTGCTTGCTGCGACAAATTAACTACCACTTTACAATTGAACACCACTTTGGCTTTGAAGCAGCAGCCTGATACTGACACTTTGTAGACGTAGTATGACTATTCCTTTATATTTCTATCTACTGATGAGGCTCATATCTTCCTAGTACTAAAGTTAGTATAAGAGACTTCCAATCTCCTGGTCTTGGTTAAAACCCAAGGGAAGATAATGAATTTAACTGCCTCAGTCATACTAATTGCCACTGCTCTATCCACCGTCTTAATTCTAGTCTCTTTTTGACTCCCACTTATTTCCCCGGATGAACAAAAAGTCTCCCCATACGAGTGCGGATTTGACCCTCTGGGATCTGCACGCCTACCATTTTCTATGCGATTCTTTTTAGTAGCTATTTTATTTCTTCTTTTTGACCTGGAAATTGCTCTCCTTCTGCCACTGCCTTGAGGGGATCAACTCCCAAGCCCTACTACTACCTTCTTTTGAGCAGCTCTTCTCTTAGGCCTTCTCACATTAGGACTTATCTATGAATGACTTCAAGGAGGTTTAGAATGAGCCGAATAAGTGGTTATTTTAATAAAAATATTTGATTTCGGCTCAAAAGCTCCTGGTTCAAGTCCAAGCCCACTTAATGACCCCCACACAATTCGCTTTCTCAACAGCTTTTGTTCTAGCCCTTTCAGGCCTAGCATTTAACCGCGCACACTTATTATCCGCCCTTTTATGCCTAGAAGGGATAATACTATCCCTCTTTTTAGCTCTGTCCATCTGAGCTTTAGAACTTAATGTAACTAGCTTTGCAGCATCCCCAATACTACTCCTTGCATTCTCAGCATGCGAAGCAAGTGCGGGCCTCGCCCTTCTAGTCGCTGCAGCCCGCACTCACGGCACGGACCGCCTAAAAAGCCTCAACCTCCTACAATGTTAAAAGTCTTAATCCCAACAATTATACTAGTACCCACGGTGTGACTTACCCCCGCCAAACTCCTTTGACCTGCAACCCTCGCCCATAGCCTAACAATTGCGGTTACAAGCTTCTCCTGACTAAGCAACCCATGTGACACGGGCTGATCACTAATAAATCAATCCATGGCCCTGGACCCACTATCGACCCCCCTGCTAGTTTTAACATGCTGACTCCTCCCATTAATGATTCTCGCAAGCCAACATCATATAATTCACGAGCCAATCAACCGACAACGAACATTCATTACTATCCTTACAACTCTACAAGTATTTTTAATCCTCGCCTTTTCTGCTACAGAACTAATTTTTTTCTATATCATGTTTGAAGCAACATTGGTCCCCACCCTAATTCTTATTACTCGCTGAGGAAACCAGGCAGAACGGCTAAATGCGGGCACATACTTCCTATTTTATACACCTGCAGGCTCCCTTCCCCTACTTATTGCTCTTCTCCTGTTACAAAACACAACAGGAACACTATCGTTATTTATCCTACACTACACAACCACCCTCCCCATGATTTCAATCGCCGACAAACTATGGTGAGCAGGCTGTCTAGTGGCCTTCCTTGTTAAGATACCCCTCTACGGCATACACCTGTGGCTCCCAAAAGCGCACGTAGAAGCACCAATTGCAGGCTCCATGATTCTAGCTGCAATTCTTCTAAAAACTGGGGGGTACGGAATGATACGAGTTATAACCCTTCTTGAGCCCCTAACCCCGCAACTAAGCTACCCGTTCATTATCCTTGCCTTATGGGGGGTTATCATAACAGGGTCTATCTGCCTACGGCAAACAGACCTGAAATCCCTCATCGCCTACTCATCAGTTAGTCACATGGGACTAGTTGCAGGCGGTATCTTGATCCAAACCCCCTGAGGCTTTAGCGGTGCTTTAATCCTTATGATTGCACATGGCTTAACCTCCTCCGCCCTCTTTTGTCTAGCTAATACTAATTACGAACGAACACACACCCGGACCATAGTTCTTGCACGAGGCCTTCAAATAGCATTACCTCTCATGGCAGCATGATGGTTTACTGCAAGCCTAGCAAACCTTGCCCTCCCCCCTCTTCCGAACCTCATGGGGGAGTTAATAATTATTACCTCTGTGTTTAACTGATCTTGGGCCACAATCGCCCTTACTGGGGCTGGCACTTTAATTACTGCCGGCTACTCCCTCTATATATTCCTAATGACACAACGAGGGCCCTTACCCAATCACATTATCGCCCTAGACCCCTCCCACACCCGCGAACACCTTCTTCTAGCCCTACACCTTCTCCCCCTGCTCCTACTAATAGGCAAACCGGAGCTAATCTGAGGATGAACTGCTTGTGGACATAGTTTAACTAAAACATTAGATTGTGATTCTAAAGACAAGGGCTAATATCCCTTTGTCCACCGAAGGAGGCTTGCTAGCAGCGAGGACTGCTAATCCTCGCATCCTCGGTTGAACTCCGGAGTTCCCTCGCACCTGCTTTCAAAGGATAACAGCTCATCCGTTGGTCTCAGGAACCAAAAACTCTTGGTGCAAATCCAAGTGAAAGCTATGTGCCTCACATCCCTCATAATATCCTCAAGCCTGGTTGCGATTTTGGTTCTCCTGTCCCTCCCTATTATCTCTACCTTATCACCAGAGACAAAAACACCCTCATGAGCATTAATTCAAGCTAAAACAGCTGTCAAACTAGCATTTTTCGTCAGTCTACTACCCCTATTCCTCTTTCTTTCTGAGGGGGCAGAAACAATCCTCACTAACTGAAACTGAACCAACACCTTGACTTTTGATATTAATATTAGCCTGAAGTACGACTTCTACTCCATTGTCTTTACCCCTGTGGCCCTGTACGTGTCATGATCTATCCTAGAGTTTGCATCATGGTACATATCAAGCGACCCATATATAAACCGCTTTTTTAAATACCTACTAATTTTCCTAATAGCAATAATTATTCTTGTCACAGCAAACAACCTATTTCAATTTTTTATTGGCTGGGAGGGCGTCGGGATCATATCCTTTCTTCTAATCGGCTGGTGGTACGCCCGAGCTGATGCCAATACAGCAGCACTACAAGCTGTTTTATATAACCGGGTCGGGGATATTGGCCTGATCTTTGCAATAGCCTGAATCTCAATAAACCTAAATTCATGAGAAATACAACAAATCTTCGTAACAGCCAAAGATCTAGACCTAACATACCCCCTCCTCGGACTAGTTGTAGCTGCAACCGGTAAGTCAGCCCAATTTGGGCTGCATCCATGGCTACCCTCAGCCATGGAGGGTCCAACGCCGGTATCTGCCCTACTTCACTCGAGCACCATGGTCGTCGCTGGTATTTTTCTTCTTATCCGCATGAGTCCACTTATTAATGACTACCCCGTTATTCATTCAGCCTGCCTGTGCCTTGGGGCCCTTACAACCCTGTTTACAGCAACATGCGCACTGACCCAAAATGACATCAAGAAAATTATTGCTTTTTCAACATCAAGCCAACTCGGACTAATGATAGTGTGCATCGGACTAAATCAACCACAACTTGCATTCCTTCACATCTGTACCCACGCCTTTTTTAAAGCAATACTTTTCCTCTGTGCAGGCTCAATTATCCATAGCCTCAACGATGAACAGGACATTCGTAAGATAGGCGGAATAAACTCCCTCACCCCCTTCACATCATCCTGTTTCACGGTAGGTAGTCTAGCTCTCACTGGAACACCTTTCCTAGCCGGGTTTTACTCTAAAGATGCTATCATTGAAGCCCTCAATATCTCACACCTAAACGCCTGAGCCCTGATCCTGACACTCCTCGCCACCTCATTTACCGCTGTTTACAGCCTACGCCTAGTATATTTTGTTGCCATGGGCAACCCTCGAATCCAACCTCTTCCACCCATTAATGAAAACAGCCCAAGCGTTACTTCCCCAATCAAACGACTAGCCTACGGGAGCATCATCTCAGGCCTTCTTATTACCTCTAACATTACACTTCCAAAGACCCAAATTATAACTATACCAACCCACCTAAAACTAGCAGCCCTTGCAGTAACAATTGCAGGCCTTTTAGTGGCCCTTGAACTTGCCAACCTAACAAGCAAGCAGTTTCGCCCCGCCCCCAAAATTGCCACACACCACTTCTCCAATATACTAGGATTTTTCCCGACTATTATCCACCGCTTACCCCCAAAAATAAACCTTTCCCTCGGACAATATATTGCATCTCAAATACTAGACCAAACCTGAATAGAGAAAATTGGCCCAAAAGCCACTTACACATTAAACCTCCCACTAATTACAACTACAAGCAACGCCCAACAAGGACTACTCAAGGCTACCCTAGCCTCATTTATCCTCACCCTGGCCCTCGCACTACTGGTGGTGTTCCTTAAATAGCACGAAGAGCCCCACGGCTACCACCGCGACAAACCTCAAGCACAACAAATAGTGCCAATAGCAAGACCCACCCCGTCAACATTAATATAACTCCGCCAGAACTGTAAACCAGGGCAACCCCTCCGGTATCCGCCCGCATTAAAGAGAACTCTTCCGCCTCATCTGCAGTTGCCCACAACCCCTTCGACCACAAACCACAAAACAACCCCCCTCCCACCAGCGATGCTACTACGCAACTTCCAGCATTGATAGCTACTTCGCGGCTACCCAGCCCCTCAGGGCATGGATCTGCAGCTAAAGCCGCAGAATATGCAAAAACAACTAACATCCCGCCCAAATAAATAAGAAACAAGACTAGTGAAAGGAAAGGGGCACCATGCCCTACTAAAACACCACACCCCATGCCAGATACAACTACCAACCCAAGCGCTGCAAAGAAAGGTGAAGGATTTGAAGCAACTGCCACCATCCCTAAAATCAACCCCAAAAGAAAAATATACATAACATAAATCATTATTCCTACCCGGAATCTAACCAGGGCCTATGGCTTGAAAAACCATCGTTGTACCTCAACTACAGGAAATCTAATGGCCAACTTCCGAAAAACCCACCCTTTAGCAAAAATTGCTAACGATGCCCTTGTCGACCTCCCCGCCCCAGTTAATATCTCTGCATGATGGAACTTTGGGTCCCTCCTGGGCCTTTGTCTAATTGCCCAAATTCTCACAGGACTATTCCTTGCAATACACTACACCTCCGACATCAATACAGCCTTTTCATCCGTCGCCCACATCTGCCGAGACGTAAACTTTGGCTGACTAATCCGCAATCTGCATGCTAACGGAGCATCCTTTTTCTTTATTTGCATCTACCTTCACATTGGACGTGGACTGTACTACGGCTCCTACTTGTACAAGGAGACATGAAATATCGGAGTAATTCTACCTCTTTTAGTAATAATAACAGCATTTGTTGGCTACGTGCTTCCATGGGGACAAATGTCTTTCTGAGGGGCCACAGTTATTACAAACCTCTTATCTGCAGTCCCGTATGTCGGCGGCACACTTGTTCAATGGCTTTGAGGGGGCTTTTCTGTTGACAACGCCACCCTCACCCGATTTTTTGCATTCCACTTTTTACTGCCCTTTGTAGTCCTAGGCGGCACAGTACTTCATCTTCTGTTTCTTCACGAAACAGGCTCAAACAACCCAGCTGGGCTTAATTCAGATGCAGATAAAATCCCATTTCACCCATTCTTCTCTTTTAAAGATATTCTTGGCTTTATTATTCTTCTCATTTTCCTTGTATCTCTAGCTCTGTTCGCCCCAAACCTCCTTGGAGACCCAGACAGTTTTACCCCTGCCAACCCGCTTGTTACTCCACCACACATTAAGCCAGAGTGATACTTCTTATTTGCCTACGCCATCTTACGCTCCATTCCGAATAAACTCGGCGGAGTACTAGCCCTACTTGCCTCTATTTTGGTATTAATAGTAGTCCCATTCCTGCACACCTCTAAGCAACGAGGTCTAACATTCCGACCAATCTCCCAATTTATCTTCTGAACCCTTGTGGCAGACGTCGCTATACTCACATGAATTGGGGGCATGCCGGTAGAAGACCCTTACATTATCATCGGCCAGGTGGCATCTCTTCTCTACTTCCTTATCTTCCTTGTCTTCTCCCCCCTAGCCGGATGATTAGAGAACAAAATACTTCAAGCAGTATGCACTAGTAGCTCAGCGTCAGAGCGCCGGTCTTGTAAGCCGGCGGCCGGAGGTTAAACCCCTCCCCAGTGCTTTTAACGGGCCGGCGGCCGGCCCCCCAACTCAAAGAAGAGAGGGTCTAACTCCCATCTCTAGCTCCCAAAGCTAGTATTATGGTTTAACTATTCTTTGTAAATACATATATGTATTAACACCATATATATATATACAACATTAATGATATTTACTAGGGACATATATGTTATATCACCATTAAGTTGTGTAAAACATTCATTCAACACCATTCTTTCCATAACGAACAAATGACATTACTCAAGTTTTATTGAAATTGAATACAAACCAAAACTTGAAATATAAAGCACATAAATGGAAAATCAAACCTAATTTTTAGAGTATACTCAAACTAAAATCCACATTAGTGATTCTTAATACAATCGGTTGGGTAGTCGAAGAATGCCATTTATTAGCCTGTACCATTAGCTCACCGAGCTTAACGATGATGATGGACAACGATTTTTAACATCGCACGATACTGCACTTTTCCAGGCATTTGGTTCCTAAGTCAGGTCCATTTATTGGAATCATTCCCCAATCTTTCCTTGATCCTGGCATATGGTTGTTGGTGGAGCACTATTTAACCTGCACGCCACATGCCAAGCGTTCACTCTACAGCGCATGGTTATTTTTTTTTTTTTCTCCCTTCATTCGCATTTCACAGTGCAGCGCTAAGGTTAACTGACAAGGTAGAACATTTTCTTGCATTCTAGTATAAATAATTCATGCATTACGATATCTCTTTAAGAATTGCATAATTGATGTCATGAGCATAAATAACTAGTGATTACTCCTAGAATATCTAAGAATCACCCCCGGTGGCGGTTTTTAAGCGTAAACCCCCCCACCCCCTTAACTCCTGGACTCTTATTAATTCCTGAAAACCCCCCGGAAACAGGAAAGTCTGGAGCTAGGGTCTTTCCACCCCAAAACGCATGTATTTACACTATTACAAATTTTATTTGTTTTTCCACTAAATATAAATATTAAGTCAGGGACAACCCCTGGTTACTTTAGGTGCAGCCAAGACTTAACTGTGAATTTTTTTTATTGTGTATATTTTTCAAAATGCGTTTATTACACTATTGCAATAATGCACAC